CTTTTTCCTCCTACGAAAGGAAGGGTGGTAAATGGATCATTCAACGATCTGGATCAGATGGATTCTCTTTCTTCGATAGAATAGAAGAGAAGAATAAAGTCAATTTCATTACGGAGCCGTATGCAACGCACAAAAGGTGCCTGTACGGTTGTTCAATTCTATTTTTCCTCTTGTTATTTTTTTTCCTTCCTTTAGCCCAATCATGCGAGATAGAAGAACTGTTCATGATGTTATATCAATATCATTAGGGTTATGATTCATCAACCTGCTAGTTCTTTTTATGAAGCCCAAGCAGGGGAATTTATCCTGGAAGCAGAAGAACTACTGAAACTTCGCGAAACCCTCACAAAGGTTTATGTACAAAGAACGGGCAAGCCTTTATGGGTTGTATCCGAAGACATGGAAAGGGATGTTTTTATGTCAGCAACAGAAGCCCAAGCTCATGGCATTGTTGATCTTGTAGCGGTCGAAAATGAAAATACTGGGGATTTCGTGTAAATCCATTTCAAACCATAATTCGAATTTTCTGTGATTTTATATTGAATAGAAAAAATTCATAATCATCAATCATCAGGTTGAGATCGATCTAAACCAACCCATTCTATTCTCTATATATACATATATACGACTATATATACGACATGCCAACTATTAAACAACTTATTAGAAATGCAAGACAGCCAATAAGAAATGTTACGAAATCCCCCGCTCTTAGAGGATGTCCTCAGCGTCGAGGAACATGTACTAGGGTGTATGTGCGACTCGTTCAGATCATGAGTTCGAACAAATAAGACAATTTTCCAGTATTAATGACCGGTACCAATGAATAGGATAAATGGAAAAGATCTATCATATACCCATATTGTGTATGGAATTTATGGTTTCCATTGGTGCAAATCCAATTAACTAGATTTGAGATGAAAAGCAATTCCTCATTGGTAGCAAATAGTTATCCATTAAGCAGAGGAAATGGTATTAGGTATTATAAGAAAAGAAGCAAAAAGATTATGCTCCTATTGTTAATTGTTAAAAGAACGGACTAAGAGGGTCAGCTACCTAGCCAACTTTCCTAATTAAATGCCGTCACTGTATAGATAACTCTTATTGTGAAAAGAACTATTACTCTATAGTTATAGTTGATGGGTAGAGCCAAAGAGTGTGAACTATACAAGTTCACAATACCCTTTGATTAAATGAAAGAAGAGGCTCCGGTGTATAGAGAGGACCTCACCGTTTAAGAAGTAACCATAGAAACGATGGAACCCACTATTTTTTGAGTATCATTAGAATTTCTTATTTGCAGGTAAAATAAAATGCCTGGAAGGAAATCGTGGTCAGGAAGGTTATAGTAGCAAACAAAAGCCATTGGAATTTATATTTTATATATCGGAATAATCCGTTTTGTTATTAATCGACCGTGGGAGGGGAAAAGGATGACTGAAAGAATGGAAATCAATTAGTTATTCATTAAGGTTTAATTTGATTCAATGACCAGAGTTAGACGGGGATATACAGCTCGGAGACGTCGAACAAAAATTCGTTTATTTGCATCAACCTTTAGGGGGGCTCATTCAAGACTTACTCGAACGATTACTCAACAGAAAATGAGAGCTTTGGCTTCCTCTCATCGAGATAGAGGCAGGAAAAAGAGGGATTTTCGTCGTTTGTGGATCACTCGTATAAATGCGGTAACTCGTGAGAATGAGAAGAAGGTATTGTATAGTTATAGTAGATTTATGCACAATCTGTACAAGAAGCAATTGCTTCTTAATCGTAAAATACTTGCACAAATAGCTATATCAAATAAGAATTGTCTTTACATGATTTCCAACAAGATCATCAAATAAAATAAAGTGGATTTCAAAGTAATATACAGTACAGGAATGATTGAAACAGAATTCCCCGGAGTTTCCTTCTCCGGGAAGATAGAATAAAAAAAATAAGGAAAGGATAAGTAATAGGAATGAACGAACATGTTTCAAAACAAAAAATTTCCCATTTTTTCTTATAACACAGGAACCCACTCTAGATTCTAGGCCTTTTCGAACAAAACATCAATCTGAGCTTGAGTTACAATTGGAGTTTTGGGTCAATTGAAGAGTATGTCTATTTATTTTTGGTTCTAGGACCAGTAGTTCTGGGGATCGAATCGGCTCTCTCAAATTGTTTCTCATTATTAAGAAAAGGTAACAAAGATAAAATACGGGCTTGCTTTATAGCAATAGTAATTAATCGTTGTTGTTTCAAAGTCAATCTATTCACCCGTCTAGATAATATTTTCCCTTGTTCACTAATAAATCGACTAATTAAACTCATGTTTCTATAATCGATTCGATCCCCAGATCCAATTGGGGGCAAACGCCTACGAAAAGATCGCTTGGATTTACGAAAAGATTGCTTAGATTTATCCATGGTTTATTCCTTATCTCTAAAATTCTATTTCTTTATTTTATTTTATTCACTTCACATCAGATCCGACCAAAACGGGCTTTGATTTGTATACATTATGTATATTATATATGTTATATGTTTATATATGTATATGTTCATATGTTCATCAATATATGTTAAGTTCTTCCTCTCCTTGGAGAGAACGCACATGTGTTCCGTTCGATCTATTTCTTTATTTCCTCATGAATCGTATGCTTGTGACAATACCGACAAAATTTTCTCAATTCTAATCGACCAGGCGTATTGTGTCGATTCTTTTGAGTAATATATCTAGAAATACCCGGGGATTCCTTATTGACATCATTTCGGGCGCAACTGGTACATTCCAAAATAACTATGACTCTGACATCTTTCCCCTTGGCCATGAACCTAACCTCCTTTGAATTGAATTTTGGATCGGCTTAACTCTTCTATTTTCGATCCGAGCTGAAGAAAAAAAAAATGGAAATGGAATTTCTAAAGATTTCGTTGCAATTATTATTTAATTATTCATTATATAATTTTAATGGATTAATGGAGTAACAATTTGAATAGAGTAATAAAGTCATAATTTAATGGAATGGAGTAAAAATTTAATAATTAAGTAATACAATTTCTTTCTAACTATCAATTGTTCCTATCCTAAATCCACTAATATTTATATTTCTTAAAATAGATTTTTATTTTCTTTCTGATTTTATTTCATATTATATTTAAGTATGTATTATATTTTAAGTTAAGTATCTTCTTTCTATGCTATGATTTCGTGGAACCCGCCCTAGACTGGATCTACATTTTTATTTCTGTTCTCCCAAATTTTATCTTCGATCTACCACATTTGAGGTTCAATAGACTTTTTTCTTTTTCTTTCCTTCCTATATGAATATTAAAGAACTGAAAAAAAGCGGGGCGCAGTGCAATTCGAAATTTGAATCACGTAGAATTGTATCTCTCATTTTCTTCATTTCTTCGCATATCAATAACTAGAATCAAAAAAAGGGAAATGACAGGGCATCCGGGAATAAACGATTAATTTCTATCAACAGGCCTGCTAAAGACCCAAACCATAGAGTACTTAGCACAGGTGCCGCGGAGAGATATGTTTTTATATCTCGCATTGAAAATCCTCCTTCCTTCTATTATAGATTGTATTGTAATACATATAGGGTCAGATGCTGTAGTTCAAGATCATTTGTATTTCCTAACTAAACGGAATTTCTAACTAAAACAGATGTGTACAATGAAGCAATAGATGAGATTTTCCTTTTCCAAAAAAAAGAATCTAATCCCTTGTTCCTGAACATTACTGATAAATATAAACTTTTTATACGTTAGGTTTCAGATGTATATAATTCTTTTATTATTATTATATGAAAATGAACCAAAAAAAAAAAGAAGAAATGACAAGAAAATTGTATATAGATGAAGGATAAAATGACGATATGGAAAACAAGACAGGGATTTTGTACAATGAGACTGTACAACAATTTTGAAAAGGGATGTAGCGCAGCTTGGTAGCGCGTTTGTTTTGGGTACAAAATGTCACGGGTTCAAATCCTGTCATCCCTACCTATTACTTCTCCTATGGGCAGTAACGAGGGATTAATTGAGATCGATTAAAATTGGACATAATCTTCGGGCTTTGCATACTATACGTATGCAAGATGCATTGGGAAAATATTTTTCTTTACAGTACAGTCGTATCCCCTGTGATAAGCATAAGAAAGCGCTCTTAGTTCAGTTCGGTAGAACGCGGGTCTCCAAAATCCGATGTCGTAGGTTCAAATCCTACAGAGCGTGATTCGGTTTATTTAATGTCGAATCACAATAAAATATTGTAACAAAACAAAAAAGTTGAATTACAACTTGAATTTGACCTCCTGCAGCAAGGAGGTCAATCAAAAAAAAGAAAGAAATATTACTCAATCAAAGATACAACTGATCACCACGTCTGTATTGTAAATATGCAGTTACAAATAATCCTGCTAAAGTAATAGGAATTAGACCTAAGACGATTCCAAATAGAAAAACTTCAATCATTTTTTTGTTTTGTTTAAGAGGATAAAAAGAGAGGTAAGATCTATTTCTAAATATTAATCTGAATTATCCGTGAATCTCAATGACCAAGGATTTGCAATTGATGTGGGAAAGAATCATGGAAGACCTAGAATCTCAGAGAAATATTCGTTTTTCTCAATTTTTCATTCAATTGATTTCAAATAAGTCGTATCTTGTTCAAACCAATGAATAGAGCTGGGGTTATAGTTAAAGCAGCCAGTAGAAAACCGAAATAACTAGTTATAGTAAGCATGAAAGATTAGATATGGTCTTTTGCTACATATGTTGATAAAACACTTACCTAAATTTCTATTTTTTTTTTACTTTTACAAAATTACAAAATAGGACGGTAAGAAAAAATCAATTGACAGAATTAGTTTAGTTCCAATTGAAAATTCTTGATTCATCAGCCATTCTCATTATAGAGAAGACTAACTAAGAGTGACATAGGTAAAAAAAAAAATGGATTCATCCGCTGTGACATTGACTCATCCTATGATTCGGAATCAACA